AGGATTAGGTTATTTTAGTAAATACATTCAACCAACCCCAATTCTTTTACCCATTAACATCTTAGAAGATTTCACAAAACCTCTATCCCTTAGTTTTCGACTTTTCGGAAATATATTAGCCGATGAATTAGTCGTTGTTGTTCTTGTTTCTTTAGTCCCTTTAGTAGTTCCTATACCTGTCATGTTTCTTGGATTATTTACAAGTGGTATTCAGGCTCTTATTTTTGCAACTTTAGCCGCAGCTTATATAGGCGAATCTATGGAGGGTCATCATTAATTCATTTTCGAAAGACTATTTTTTCTTATATCAAGTCAATATATGTTTCAAGATAATCTACTTAGGGAACATACTTGTATGTTCTCAAGTATGTTCTATAGTAATAGAAAAGGGATATTAGAGGGGGGTTGTTTAGTATAGAAAGGCCGAACTGGGCATATGGAATCGAATAGTTATAAGCCAACTCCTGTAGCTGTTTCAATTCAAAGAAAGATTCTAGAATCCAATTGAATTTAAGGTAGAATGCTGGGTTTACGTTATGGAAGAAAGGCATGTATATTGGATATTAGATATTGACTATTTATATATGAACTAATATTAAGCCCTACTTTAATTTAGGGGGATATTAATAGAAGTCTTTTTTTATGTTTTTTTTCATTTATTTATGACTATGAATTGAATGAATAAACAAAGAAAATCAAGCAAGAAAGGGTCGAAGAATTCAACGAATGGTTAGAAAGAAGGAAATGAGAAACTCACGTTGTATAGATTCAGGAAAGACTCAACAAATAGGAACTAAAAAGGAGAAACCCTTTCTGATGATCTGATGGAATATTTTTATTTCAATTCGGAGTTCTTACTGACTTCGACTGGCTGAATCTTAGTCGATGGAATAATTCAGTCAAAATTTTTTCGTTGATTGTATCATTAACCATTTCTTTTTTTTTTGTGTGAGGAACTTATCATGAATCCACTTATTTCTGCCGCTTCCGTTATTGCTGCTGGATTGGCTGTAGGGCTTGCTTCTATTGGACCAGGAGTTGGTCAAGGTACTGCTGCAGGCCAAGCTGTAGAAGGTATTGCGAGACAGCCCGAAGCAGAGGGTAAAATACGCGGTACTTTATTGCTTAGTTTGGCTTTTATGGAAGCTTTAACAATTTATGGATTGGTTGTAGCATTAGCTCTTTTATTTGCGAATCCTTTTGTTTAATCCTAATCCGAAAAAAATACGTATTTTTTTCTTTCTTTGGCTTGCCTCCTTGCCTTTTCGCATTATACCAAGATTTCGGATTTCGCTCCTACAATTGCTTATTCGTTGAGAAAAACCGGGGGGAAGGGCTGATTTGAGGATGAGGAATTAGTGTTACTGACTCGCTTTCTTCCTTCCCCTTCTTAGCCCAACGAAAGCTTTGCTTTTTAGGAAATGGTGCAAGTAGGTATTTCGCAATTTACACGAAACCCCGGTGCCTAATCCTATTCGAATAAGTCTGATTCTTATTGGAAATCTCAATTGAAAAAGAAAATACATTGCGCAATGGAATAGATTTTGAATCTATTTTCGATTTCTAAATAGGAAATAGGTCAAGTAATACAACAAAAAAGAATGTTCGATTTTTTAGTCTATCTATAAGAGGAGATCCTATGAAAAATGTAACCGATTCTTTCGTTTCCCCGGGTCACTGGCCATCTGCCGGGAGTTTCGGATTTAATACCGATATTTTAGCAACAAATCCAATAAATCTAAGTGTAGTGATTGGCGTATTGATCTTTTTTGGAAAGGGAGTGTGTGCGAGTTGTTTATTTCAAGAATAGACTGGATTCAACCAGCTGCACCTCTTTTCGGTATAACTAGTAAAGAAAGGTGCATGATCTCGCGAATTACTTCTGAATAAATTAAGAAATCATATAATCATATGTAAGAACCATAGCATTTCGTGATTCGTTGGTAAATATACTTTGATTCTCTAGCAACCAATAACGTGGAACTATTAACATGGTTAAAGCTAAACCGTTTGAAGTTCAGCCACAGCATGGTACTCTTTCTACCACTATATTAATACCGAAATGGTTTCCCATTTCCAAGGAATAGTTAGAAATTTATCGATATATAACACTCATATCGATAAAAAGATTTGAAACTTTTATTGGTATTGGAAAAGGGTTCATACTTTTTTCTTTTTTTTACATTTTTGTTTAAATGCCAAATGCTGAGTTGATGACCTGTTTATAAAATAAATCTCAAATAAGAAAATTTTTTTGGATTTGAAAAAAAAACAACTTTGCTGACAATTACATATTTTTTGTTTGGTCAGAAGAGTCCTCCAAAAATTCTAGCCTTGGATTATTGATTCATTTCCAATTTTGTTCGAATAGGAACAAAGAGTAGAGGATAGGTTCATTACATTCAAAAAAGATATGGAAATTTACCATAAAAAAATTGAAGTAATTGAGCGTGAGAGCCAAATGAATCGAAAGATTCAAGTTTGGTTCGGGAAGGGATCA